CTATCCATAACATCTATGTCAGCTCTTTGTTTGAATACATTCAAAAGGATTCGCTTTATAGATGATCCCTCTACAAAAAGATGATTATGACAACCTTTCTAGTTACTTCGTTCTCTATTTCTATTTGAAAGGATCCTGAGGAAAAAGGTTTTGTTTCCACCGAGCTAAAATAATATGTCGATAACTCTAGTAAACTAAAGTCATCGTTTAATAGCTATACTATTTTGCTTCAATTTATTTTCTACAAATAAAAACAAAATTGGAAGATTTAGTTACGATTAGAAATATACTTTTCTATCTCCATCCATGGATCCTTGACTCATACTTAGTCAATTAGAAGTATTGATCCCATTGAATAATTATGTTTCGCAATTTCATAATCCAATTTAAAAATTTTTAAGTGATCCTTGGATACAAATCACGATAATTTATATTTTTACTCCAATATGTCATTGAGAGATAAAGGATTAAATCCTTTAAAGAAATAAAGTTTTTTATCGGAATATGAATTAAACCGAAAGACCCCTTAACTATTGAAGGGGGTTACTCGAACGAATCACACTTTTACCACTAAACTATACCCGCTACAATGCGATTATTATATACATTATATACAAAGGGCCTTTTGTCGAACAGGGATAATTTGCGCTAATCAAGACAGGATCATAAAAGAATCATGAAAATGAGAGTGTTGACGTTTTTCGTGGGGATTCAAAAATTTTAAAAAAATTCATAAAAATAAAAAAGGAAGAAAAAAAATAATAAGAAATGACGTATGGATGTTATATTCTTTTATCTAATAAGAATATCTAATAAGAATGGAAAAACAGCCCTTAGTCTTTTTCCCCTTTTTTTATTTTTTATTAGATAAACTGTTTTAGCTAGGATTCGTTGGAACAAAAAAAGGCCCGGCTAGGTACTTACCAGGCCAGGCCACGGGAATAAAAAGGGCTCTTTCGAACAAAATCAAAGCAAAGGGGTCTTCTTTATGTTTTTCTATTGAATCTTTCGATCCCTTACTTGAACTAACTGGAATTGCTAATTGCTAATAAAAATTGTAGATATAATATTATAGATAAGATAAAGAAAGAGAAAGAAATACTTTTTCAATCCTTATTTCATGTGTAATGTAACATAGTAATTATCTTTTTCAATTGGGAGAGATGGCTGAGTGGACTAAAGCGGCGGATTGCTAATCCGTTGTACGAGTTATTCGTACCGAGGGTTCGAATCCCTCTCTTTCCGTTTTTGTTGATGACTTGATATTTGATTCTCTTTCAAATTTAGCCAATCCTTTTTAATGTTTCCTAGTTAAAAATGTGGAAGAGATAAAAAATACTAAGGAAATTAAAAAATCAAGCAAGGAAAATGAAAACTCCCTTTTTATTCTTCACGTCCAGGATTACGCCCCGGATCATTAGATAGGAATCCAAAGATAAATAGAGAAACAAAGAATATCACTACTGTGTAAACGAAAAGTTTGAGAGTAAGCATTACACAATCTCCAAGATCTTTTTTGAAAAAAAAAATGAGAAAAGATAATAGATCCTCCATTTTTTTATACCAAATGTTTTGACACCAATAAATGAAGTGCTTTCTAGAAACATAAAAAAATTTCACAGAAATTAAAATTCAGTTGTCACAAGAGTCTTTTATTACCAAAAATTGCTTTCATACCTCCAATTAGATATTGCGGGGGATCCTAATCTTAACCCCCTATTAAGGTCTTTCAAAAGAGCAGATATGGGGAATACGGGGTGAGCCAGATTTGGATTTCTCGCAGCTATCCAACCAAGATTTTCAATGTTTGAATCGAAGGTTCATAGTGTAAGACTTATTTGATCTTATTAATTAATTGTTATAATTTTTCTCGAATACAGCATTAATTTTCTAGAAAAATATTAAGAATCTCATCGAAAACTTACAGCAGCTTGCCAAACGAAGGCTAAGAGAAAAAAGAACAAAGGTATGACTGGCATAAGATCTACGATTGGATTCAAAAAAGCGTAGGCCTCGGGCAATTTGGAGAAGAAAAGACTACTCGAATAAAAGGCAGAATTAAGACAGATGCAGATCAAACTAAAGATATTAAGCATAACAGACGTTTTGTTCTTGGAGATAATTGCATTTTGATTGAGTTAATGATATAAGGAAAAATGAAGTAAAGTAAGGTAGACAAAAATCCTTCTTTTTCTTTGAACCCACCCAATCAAAAATTCCCCAATTCTCAAACAAAGGAGAATAGAAGAAATCATACTTTCATAGAATATCTTAATTTAATTATATGTAATGATCAATGAATTTGGTTGAATTCTATATCTACACGCCTAAAAATCCTAGCAAGAATCTAATCTATATTATATAAAGATTTTATATATAAAATTGTCCTGGAATTGACCAAGACCCAATACTAATATTATTCTTTATTAGTGTAGAATGGAAATATAGATGGGGCGTGGCCAAGTGGTAAGGCAACGGGTTTTGGTCCCGGTATTCGGAGGTTCGAATCCTTTCGTCCCAGGTATATACATTGTATCAGAGTAAAAGTATCTTTTGAAAATAACGTTATGTTTAAATGCCTAATATTGGATAGAATGTCATTCTTGTTTCTTTTATAATTTATAATGATTCTTTTATGAATCATATCTTTTTTTTTCACAACATAAAGATAGTACTAAATATATTTGTTTGTGATCAAGATATGATGGTAACATAGGTCACACCCTAGTTGAATTCAACTAATTAAAAAATAAAATAAAGTATGACGGATTTTTCATCATATGTTCATTCCCTTCATATTGAAGGGGTTTAGCTACTTAATTTGAAGAAAAACCTTACGTCTCATATCTTTTTTAATTTTAAACAATACATATGATTTTGAATCACAATAAGAAAGAGCCCTTCTTTCCTATATCTTATTCTTTATCCATTCAAATTAAACTTAAATGGGGTAGCCAAAAATTATTAGGATCTCTTTATTATAAACAAGAGGAAGGTTATTACATTCAATTAATGGGATTAATGGGATTAAGTCTCTTAAGACAAGACTGGGTTTGGGTAAACTAAAAAATTACGAGCAAGTGCCCAATCTGGACTTGTTTGTCTTTGTCCCTAGAGCCCCAAAGGGGATCCTTTTTTTGTTCTGATTCAGCATTCCCAGAGAGTCGTGGGTTAGATAGTTCTTAATTAGTAACAGTAACAGGAGGTCTTCATTTAAATATCTCTATATCTGTGTATGTCCGAATCTCATTAACAACGAATCAAGTTACATATGTAACGGATCCAGAATAAAGACTGTAGTTCAGTCTATCTGATAGGTATGAAAAACCCCTACTTCGTTCATCTTATCTTATTAATAAAATTCAAATTGAAAGAACAAGTACCTAAATCTTCTCTTAGATCGGTCTTTTTTATCTATCTTCACACAAAAATGGGGTTTTTGTTCAATTTATTTATCTGCTTTAAATCTTAAATCGTTGATGGTTCAATTCGAAAAGAAAAGATATTTTTATTTTTTTATGATAATCAAATTTTTAGTCTTTACTGTAAAACTTTATTCAAATAATGATATCGAAATAGTAAACTTTTTCGATTATAAAAAATTTTAATGATTGCTTTTGAGTTGAATCTTTGGTATTCAAAAAAAAAACGTAGGAAATGGGCCATATTGAGTCACTTTAAGATGCAGAGTAAAAAAGAATTCATTTATTCATATTCGTATTCTTTGCTATATTTCTATTAGTTTTTTTAATAAAAAGTAAAGTGTTGCATTAATACAATAACATACAATAATAGGTGGGGTTTTGCTAAGATTGCTTCAAAAAAAAATTTTACCATCTTTGTATAGAAGAAAAAAGGGTATAGATGAAAATGTTTATGTATCGACGGAACCAATGACTATTCATGATTCCATAATTGAATCAATTCCATATGGGTTCCAAATTAGAGGAATGTTTTGTTATGGTAAAACTTCGTTTGAAACGCTGTGGTAGAAAGCAACGTGCGACTTGAAGGACACGATCCGGTGTGGATTTTTATTCTTACATCCGCCATCTTTTCTATGAATGAAGATGCTCTTGACCCGACATCTGTTCTGTTTTCACTAGAATCCTTATTTTTGTTAGGTTGTAATGAAAAATAGAGTACATGATGGAGCTCGGGTAGAAACTATGGTTTCAGGGGGCAAGAATCTAGGGTTAATACCAATCAATAAATTGGAACAACTTCGTAAGTATATCAATATATAAATCGAAAGGATCCGATTCAGTCAAGTTTTTAATTAAAAAGTAAAATTTGTTGGAATTGATAAAAGTCTTTCGATTCAAAGTGTATCGCGCGGGAATCGAGAGTTTATATGATTCTTTGATAGAAAGAAATCACAAAAGGGGTATGTTGCTGCCATTTTGTAAGGATTAAGAAGCACCGAAGTAATGTCTAAACCCACTGATTTAAAACAAAGCAAAAAAGGATCCCAGAACAAGGAAACGCCGTTTTTCAATTGTCTCAATAACTTTATAATATATAATAATAAAGATTAAATGAGACAAACAAGAGGGGGTTAAAGACCATTCAAAAAATGAAATAAATTGCCTAAAGATTTTTTTTCTTTTATAAGCTATTTGAGAATTATCCAACTTGAGTTATGGGTACAAATGATTTTTTTCCAGGAAGGGGGAAGAAAAAAAATGAGTTAAATCCCATTATAATTTATTTTATCAACTCCTTTGCCATTAAATAATTAAATATAATTCTATACATTCTATACGTAGACAAAACTCCAAATCATTTTTTCTCGAGCCGTACGAGGAGAAAACTTCCTATACGTTTCTAGGGGGGGTCTTGTTCATTTACTTAGATCTATCCCAATGAGCCGTCTATCGAATCGTTGCAATTGATGTTCGATCCCGAAGAGAAGGAAGAGATCTTCGGAACGTAGGTTTTTATGATCCGATAAAGAATCAAAGTTATTTAAACGTTCCTGCTATTCTATATTTCCTTGAAAAGGGCGCTCAGCCCACAGGAACTGTTCGGGATCTTTTAAAAAAGGCGGAGGTTTTTAAGTAGCTTGTTCCTAATCAAACAAAATTTAATTAAGGAAATAAAGAAATAGAAAGGGGTAGTAATTCTTATATAAATTATAAATTTTTGTATTTATATTTTTTCCTTTTTGGATTCTACTCATATCTATTTTTCATTGCTTCTATAAAATCTCATGTTCTAGAACGACAAAACCCGAGTTGCTTGATCCTAGAAATAGAAAATTCTGGGAGTTCCTTCAACTGGTCGGTTTTCGTTGGAACTCTACTAATAAGTAATAACCAAGGAATCCTCCTTTTTTTATTCTAGTTACTTATTATTGATTGAATAAAATAAATCAATATAAATCTGATATTTTTTCTACTTCTTCCTTCTTTATTCCTTTATATAAACTTTTTCAGCTATATAGTGCCAATCCAACACAAGCCCTTTTTTATTTTTTTAATAGTATTGAAATAAATATAATTTATTTTGTTTTTCCATTGTATTCTTTTCTCAACATTTATATTGACAACAGTGTATCGAACAAATATAATTCATCGTGATAAGTAGATAAATTTATTTATGTCCGATAGGTTTGATTTTTACCTTATAACCTTATATTATTCAAATGATGGGATTCCTTGGATTCTCTTTAATAGAATATAATTTGAACTAAGATATAATAAGAATAGGGGTTTTGATTGAAAAGTCGATAACATAAGAACTAATAAGAATAGGGGTTTTGATTGAAAAGTCGATAACATAAGAACTAAGAGGTGGTCTATAAATTTTGACATTTATCTATCTTTTTCTTTTTTTTGATTGTATCTACATAAACTTTTTATATTCGGGTTGCTAACTCAACGGTAGAGTACTCGGCTTTTAAGTGCGGCTAGGATCTTTTACACATTTGGATGAAGCGAGGGATTCGTCCATACCATCGGTAAAGTTTGTAAGACCACGACTGATCCTGAAAGGGAATGAATGGAAAAAGTAGCATGTCGGATCAACTAAGATTTCTGAGAAATATTTCATTCTTTCCGAATAGGTACAAACCCTTGTGTTCTTTTTTGAAACGGAACAAAATGAATTCAATTTAAAGTTGGGTCGGATGAATAAATGGATAGAGATAGAGCCCTAATGGCTTCAATTTATTGATTATATTATTATATTATATAGGGAAAAAAGCAACGAGCTTCTGTTCTTAATTTGAACGATTACCCGATCTAATTAGACGTTAAAAATGTATTAGTGCCTGATACGGGAAGAGATTATCCCATGAACGGATTCTTTTTTTTTTTATGAATCCTAACTATTGACATTTTCCATTATGGAATAGAAATGAGAAATGTGTGTAGAAGAAACAGTATATTGATATTGATAAAAAAATTCCAAAATCAAAAGAGCGATTAGGTTGAAAAAATAAAGGATTTCTAAGTATTTTATTATCCTATACGAATAGAAATTTTTCGTTTAAATGGAAAAGAGAGGATAGAGAATCCGTTGATAAGTTTACCTGTATCCGAGGTATCTATTCGTTTATTACTAGAATACCTCGTTTTGACTGTATCGCACTATGTTTCATTGATAACCCCCAAAATCCTCTACCTTTAGTTCAACTAGAATTTCGAATGGAGGAATTCCAAAGATATTTAAAGCTAAATAGATCTCAACAACACTACTTCTTATATCCACTTATCTTTCAGGAGTATGTTTATGCACTTGCGCATGATCATGGTTTAAATAGAAATAGATCCATTTTTTTGGAAAACGCAGGTTATAATAAATTCAGTTTACTAATTGTGAAACGTGCAATTGAGCGAATGTATCAGTATGAACAGAAGCATTTGATTCTTTTTGCTAATGATTTTAACCAAAATATATTTTTTGGACGCAACAAGAATTTTTCTTTTCAAATGATATCAGAAGGATTTGCAGTCATTGTAGAAATTCCGTTTTATCTCCGATTATTATCTTCGCTAGAAAGGAAAGGAATAGTTAAATCTCATAATTTACGATCAATTCATTCAATATTCCCTTTTTTAGAGGAAAATTTTTCACATTTAATTTATGTATTGGAGATACTAATACCCTACCCAGCCCATCTGGAAATATTGATTCAAACTCTGCGCTATTGGGTAAAAGACGCTTCTTCTTTACATTTATTACGATTCTTTCTCCATGAGTATCGTATTTGGAATACTCCAAATAAAGCCAGTTCTTGTTTTTCAAAAAGAAATCAAAGGTTTTTCTTCGTCCTATATAATTCTCATCTATGTGAATATGAATCCATCTTCGTCTTTCTTCGTAACCAATCTTCTCATTTATGTTCAACGTCTTCTGGAACCCTTCTTGAACGAATCTATTTCTATGGAAAACTAGAACATCTTGTACTTGTAGAAGCTTTTGCTAAGGCCTTTCAGGCCAATCTATGGTTGTTTAAGGATCCTTTCATGCATTATGTTAGGTATCAAGGAAAAT